GGGGCACACCACTAGGATGAACCAAACGAGTTCTGCATCATGAACTTTGTACTGCGCACATTACTTAGACGGGTTCTAGAAAGGCATATAGGAATGAATGGAGAAATCGAATATGAAAGAAAAGACAAAGAAATGAGATAATGATAATATAGGATTCTATTTCTTTGGATCTGAGCTGAATCTTGTCTATTTCAACCCCCCTAGATTCGGATTTGACTTTTGAGCCTTTCAACAATTAACTAATTTTACCTTTCGAATATATATTACGTATTCAAATTCGTTTGAACGAGAGGAGAAAAAAAGAGGAGATAGAATCCAATTCTTTTAGATACTTTATCTAAGAAACTCTACCCATCTATGTTCTAGATGGGGTATATCTCGCCAAACTGGATAAAGCTATTATTCTAATCTAGACTCTAAAAGAATATGTATGTTGATTCATATCAATTAATTCGAAATTAATTCTAGGTAAGAGAGACCCATACAAATTAATCATGTGCCAGGAACCGGATTTGAACCGGTGACACGAGGATTTTCAGTCCTCTGCTCTACCAACTGAGCTATCCCGGCGATTTCCAACCTAGATTGGAACGAGGATTTCCAGTCCTCTATCCTACCAATCTGGATTGGAAATTGGAACCATTAACATGAGGATTTCGAGTCCTTTGCCTTTGGGTGATATCCTTATTTGATTTTTTATTTGATTCTATCCTAGAACTGGGTCTATGTCAAGTAAGTCAATTAAAAAATTTTATCAAAGCCGGGGAATTTCTTCGATCTTCAAAAAGATGACTTTGTAAGTTTCAGTATGAGTAATGATATTGTATTGATCGGGAATCATTCAACTAGGAATTCCTTGCTCAAAGATGTTCATTTCTATGTGTATCATAGATATAAAAAAAAAGCTTGTGATAAGAGAAAGCCATTTACGCTTAGAAAAAAATCCATTTCTAAAAGAATAGAGTGAATGAGAAAGATAAGGAATTTGGAACCGTTAAAGAAAGGGTGTTGGATAAATAGTTGGGGAATTAAATAGTCTTTTTGGGGATAGAGGGACTTGAACCCTCACGATTTTTAAAGTCGACGGATTTTCCTTTTACTATAAATTTCATTGTTGCCGGTATTGACATGTAGAACGGGACTCTATCTTTATTCTCGTCCGATTAATCAGTTCCTCAAAAGATCTATCAGACTATGGAGTGAATGATTTGATCAATGAATATTCGATTCTTTCTTCAATGTAGAATGGATTCACACCAATTCTTCTATTTTTTATAGAAAAATTACGGATTTGGGTCGTCATTAATCATTTGATATAGTATTCAATACGTATGTATATACGTTTATCCTTCACTTCATTCTTTTTCTTTCTGAAGTTTCGATGTAAAGAGTCCTCTACCAACGCATTTAACTCCATTTGTTAGAATAGCTTCCATTGAGTCTCTGCACCTATCCTTTTTTTCTGAACCTTTGTTTGTTTTGAGAAAACAGGATTTGGCTCAGGATTGCCCATTTTTGTTAATTCCAGGGTTTCTCTGAATTTGAAAGTGATCACTTAGTAAGTTTCCATACCAAGGCTCAATCCAATTAAGTCCGTAGCGTCTACCAATTTCGCCATATCCCCCCTTCCTTTTGTTTTGAGATTAGGATCTCGTTGGAATGTCATTCCTTTTTCGTTTTCTTTCATTTATACTGGAACCATTGAATTCATTAGATACCGATTCCTATTCTCGAAAACGTGTTTTCTCCTCTTTGATTTTCTTAACTATCTTCTATAGGAGACCCTTTTTTTGTCCAATCAAAAATGATTTTATCATTTCGGAATCCGCAATTCAATATAGATGGATATATACCCGATCTATATGTCTCGCTTCCTGTCATTTTGCCATTCAATTTGGAATACTTGAACGATCGATTCTTGTTTTTTCACTTTCGCCTGAAAGTGAAAGCGGAGGAATGTCTCATTAGTTATAACTAATCATTCCATTAAACAATTAGAATTTAAAATAAATTAAATAGAGAATGAGAGAGATATATAATATAGAATCAAATATAGAACTGTAATAAAAAGTATTTCCAATGCCAAAAAAAGAAATGAAAAAGAATATTAACAATATTTACAATCACTATTTAATAATATTAGTATTAGAATTGTGATAAATCGAAATTCTAGATCGCTATATTAATCCTTATGCTCTAGAATATGCAATATAATATTGACTAGTTAATAACTAAGATTCCAATTCCAGTAGTTTAGTCAATTACTATGCATATAAGATTTCTGTGATGTGGGCCCGCTTAGCTCAGAGGTTAGAGCATCGCATTTGTAATGCGATGGTCATCGGTTCGATTCCGATAGCCGGCTTTTCTCTATTCTTTTTTTTATTCCATTTTTTAGATGATTGATAATGTTCCTTTGAAATCAAAGAATATTGAAATAGCGCCTTCCTCCGTTTCCAAAAGCTATCAATTTATTATAGGAACTTCCAATTATCTCAGG